TGCATTGTTTTGTTGTATTCAATTCACAATTCAAAGGTTTTTTTCTTTCTTTAACTAACTACAAAGGTGATGGGTTTTTCACTCTATTTTCTATATAATCTCGAAAGAAAAAAACCTAAAACCTCGAAAGGAAACGATAATAGAAATTGCTAAGTACAAGTTTTAAAAATCTAGTTATCTTTTAAAATCTAGTTAAAATAAATAAATATTTTTTTGACTAATCTCGTTCTCCGTGTAGGATACCTCTTTTCTTTTTAGTCTCATTCGATAGATTAAATGAAGAAAACTGCTCTACTATTTAATCTAATGAGTTCAAATTTAAGTAAATTCAATTTAAAAAAAGTAGAAAGGGGCGTATTCTAAGTTCTAAGGTCAATTAAAAAAAAAAAAAGAATCAAACAACTTATTTTCAAATTTTTACATATTAATTCAAAAAAAGTTATATGTTTTGGCTGAAGTTAGATAATAGAGTTATTTTTTTTATGTATTATTATTTTTTTTTTTTTAATTTCTTAAAGAGTTTTTCAATTAATTAGTTACGTGAATTCTGACTCCTGAGATAGTGCAGATGCCAAAGACGATGAATTGAGTTCTTTTTATCGTTCTCTATTTTTGTTCATACCACCTATAATGATTGATAATTCACAAATTTTCAATTGAATTTTTTTAATTCTTGGAAATAGTTATCTTTCTCTATTTCTTAAAAAAAAATTTAAATTGAAACTTAGGGAAGTACTTTAGAAACATATGTATAAAAAACATATTTTATTGAGTCCCTTCATGCCTACTATAACTAGTTATTTCGGTTTTCTACTAGCAGCTTTAACTATAACCTCAGTTCTATTTATTGGTCTAAGCAAAATACGACTTATTTGAAATTAATTGAATGCAGATTTTTTTATAAAAAAGGATTTCGGTGGTATTTCATATGTTCGATAGTTCCTTACCGTGTTAATTACCCAATTTTGGTCATTGAGATTCATTGGCAATACAGATTAAGAGCTAGGAATAGATAGTACCTCTCTTTTCTCCCTTTCAAAAATGAAAACAAAAGAAAATTCAAATGATTGAAGTTTTTTTATTTGGAATCGTCTTAGGTCTAATTCCTATTACTTTGGCTGGATTATTCGTAACTGCTTATTTACAATACAGACGTGGTGATCAGTTGGACTTTTAATTAATTAACATCTCGTTTTTTTTACTGACCTCCTTCTTGCTTTCCTATGCGGGAGGTCTAATTAAGATTGCTGCTCAGTAATTTGCGAACAGTGGAATTTTGATACAATCTAATAAACAAGAGTGAAATCACGCTCTGTAGGATTTGAACCTACGACATTGGGTTTTGGAGACCCACGTTCTACCGAACTGAACTAAGAGCGTTTTTCTTGTTTTTTTTATAAAAAACGAAAAGGCTAGAAAGAGGGCATTCTTTAACCCGACTCGATTTTGTACGTATATACTATATCATACATAGTATATCATAAATTTCAGAATGAAATGTAAATGTATGTCCGATTAAAAAAAAATAGATCAAAATAGATACCTCGTTACTGCTCTTCTGAGCAGTAATAGGTAGGGATGACAGGATTTGAACCCGTGACATTTTGTACCCAAAACAAACGCGCTACCAAGCTGCGCTACATCCCTTTCAATAGGTTTACAGTGTCATTGTAGAGAATTCCTGTCTTGTTTTCCACATCCTTCTTCTTTTTTATTGGTATATCAAATTAATTTCGTCTTTTTTTTTTTCTCATATCAGATAACAAAGATATAATTAAAAAATTTACTTTTTTTTTACAAAAATTCTCTCAATTTCAATTTTACATAAATAGGCGTTTACGTTTTCAAATGGAATCTATAAGATCGTTCTAGTAGACATAGACAATATTGAAATTCTAATTTTGAAAGCGGGGGGACGGAAGTTACGTATACACATACAAGAACTTCTTAATTACATGTACATCTGTAGTTATATATATTACTATATATAATGTAATACAATAAAGAAGAAAGAAGGAGGATTTCAAATGCGAGATCTAAAAACATATCTTTCCGTAGCACCGGTACTAAGTACTCTATGGTTCGGTTCGTTAGCAGGTTTATTAATAGAGATTAATCGTTTATTTCCAGATGCATTAACATTTCCCTTTTTTTCATTCTAGTTATTAACATCAGAAAGGGGTGAAAAATTTAGAGATATAATCAACGATCGGGGACTAATCCCCCCCCTCACTTTTTCTAATTTATTCTAAAAAACTTATTAGAAAAGGTGGGGGGGGAAAGGTCATAAAAACGAGGGTTCAGGATCCAATTAAATTAGTAATAGAACAAAAAAAGTGTTGCTAGGGAAAGAGTATCCTATGAGATACTTAAAAAAAAATACTGTACAAAGATTTTAAATATAGTTTTCACAAAATCATTGTATTACTTATTATTTTATTTTTATTTAATTAAAAATTAATAAAATATTCATTGCAACGAAATATTTCAGAATTTTTTTTAGTTAACAGCTTCTATTTTTTTGGTTCTTGTTCTTTCTGGATCCTAAAATTAAAATAGAAGATTGAGGTGAATCATAAATCCAAAGGAGGTTTCATGGCCAAGGGTAAAGATGTTCGAGTAACAATTATTTTGGAATGTACCAGTTGTGTTCGAAATGATATTAAGAAAGAATCCGCGGGAATTTCCAGATATATTACTCAAAAGAATCGGCATAACACCCCTAGTCGATTGGAATTGAGAAAATTCTGTCCCTATTGTTATAAACATACAATTCACGGGGAAATCAAGAAATAGATCAAATTGAGTGCTTGTATGTCAACTTTTATTTTAAGAACAGGAATAATGCTAGTATCTATATATTATTACATATATATATATATAAACAAATAAATCAATAGAAAGAAATCTAATCCTATATTCTTAATTCTATATAGAAATAGAAATCGTGTTTATTTTGATCCGATCAAAATAGGATTTTAGAGATAAGGAATAAAAATAAAAATTATGAATAAATCTAAGCGACTTTTTACTAAATCCAAGCGATCTTTTCGTAGGCGTTTGCCCCCGATCCAATCGGGGGATCGAATTGATTATAGAAACATGAGTTTAATTAGTCGATTTATTAGTGAACAAGGAAAAATATTATCTAGGCGGGTGAATAGAGTGACTTTAAAACAACAACGATTAATCACTATTGCTATAAAACAAGCTCGTATTTTATCTTTGTTACCTTTTCTTAATAATCAGAAACAATTTGAAAGAAGTGAGTCGACCCCTAGAACTACTAGCCTTAGAACCAGAAAAAAATAGACTTATTCTTCAATTTAATAACAATTCCAATCTGAAGGAATTAAAAAAGAGATTAATGTTTTGTTCAAAAAATCCAATCAAGAATAAAAATTTGATTGTTACGTCTGTATCTATCATAAAAAAAAAAAAAAGAAAAGAATCGTCGAAAAGCATAACTCGTTTTTTCGCGACTATATACTCTCGTTTTGTTTTGACGACTTTTTTTTATAATACTAATTTCTACTCTACCTTCCCCGAGCTCATTCTCCTTAGAACTCTATTTCAAATATTTTCGTGGATTTCTTCCAATCCCCTTATTTTTTTATGTCATTCGAAATTGTATAAAGACAACTCCTATTTAATAGAGCTATTTGTGCAAGTATTTTCCGATTAAGAAGTAATTGCTTCTTGTACAGATTGTGTATGAATTTATTATAACTATAGAATACCCCCATTTCGTGAATTACGGCATTTATTCGAGTGATCCATAAACGGCGAAAATCTCTTTTTCTTTTACCCCTATCCCGATGAGCCGAAACTAAAGCTCTTATTCTCTGTTGAGTCATAGTTCGTGTAAGTCGTGAATGAGCCCCTCGAAAGCTTGATGCAAATAAACGAAGTTTTGTTCTACGCCTCCGAGCTATATATCCGCGTTTAATTCTAGTCATTGAATAAATCAAACTTTGATGAATAACTAATTCTTTTTTTAGTTATTCTTTTCCCCTTTACTAGTCTATTAATAACCAAACGAATTATTCCAATGTATAAAAAAAATTCCAATGGCTTTTGCTACTCTAACCTTCCCCACCACTATTTTTTGCTAGGTATTTTCCTTTGCTTTGAAAGGAGAAATTCCCTTGATATAAAAAAATAGAATTGGATAAATAGTGGGTTCCATCGTTTCTATGGTTACTTCTAAAACGGTGAGGTCCTCTCTATACACCGGAGCTCCTTCTTTTAATTAATCAATACTATTGGTAACTTGTACAATTCACATTCTTTGGCTCTACCCCATGAATATTCCAGTAATAGGTCTTTCACAATGAGATCCCCTTTATACAGTAACGGTATTTCATTTTTAAAATTGATTAGGTCATTTACCCTGTTAGTCCGTTCTTTTCTTTCAAGAGTGGAATTTTTTTTCTAAAAAATGGAATTTCCCCCGCTTAATGGATAATCATTTGTTATCATTGGGGGTTTTCTAAAAAATGGAGTTGATTGGATTTGCACCAATGTAAACCATAAGTTTCAGACACAATAGAATATATGAACGATCTATATTTTTTAAATAATGAATCGAGTTCGTCCATTCTATTTTATTCACAGGTACTGATCCGTGATATTTCAAAAAGAATTTACTTTTTATGTCTCAGTCTATGATCTAAACGAGTCGCACATACACCCGAGTACATGTTCCTCGTCGCTGAGGGCATCCCCGAAGCGCTGGGGATTTCGTGACGTTTCGGATTGGCTGTCTTGTATTTCTAATAAGTTGTTTAATGGTTGGCATACGGAATCATATAAATAATGGGCTGGTTTAGATTAGTTCTAACCGGCTAATTCTGAATTACTTCTCTTCAAGATTCTCTTCAATATTTTTTTATATTGAAGAGAATATGAAACTAAACCTTTAATCTAAAAAGATATAAAATTAGAAATTGTAGATTTGCATGAAATCGCTCCTATTTTTTATTGAACCGCTACAAGATCAACAATTCCATGAGCTTGGGCTTCTGTTGCTGACATAAAAACATCCCTTTCCATGTCTTCGGATACAACCCATATAGGTTTGCCCGTTCTTTGTACATAAACCCTTGTGATGGTTTCGCGAAGTTTTAGTAATTCTTCCGCTTCCAAGATAAATTCTCCCGTTTGTGCCTCATAAAACGAGCTAGCGGGTTGATGGATCATTACCCTGATGATATAATAGAAAAGGTTTTTCTATTTCGCAGAATGAGACGGGATAACCAAAACAAAAAAAAACAGATAAAATTGAATAACCGTACAGGCTTTTTTTGTGCATTGCATACGGCTCCACAATGGAATTGACTTTTTTGACCTTTCCTTTTGGCGAAAGAAAACAAAATATAGGTTGTATTATACGCAGATCCAGAAATCATCCAATTACCATCCTTCTTTTTTTTGTAGGAGTTAAAAAAATACTATGATGGTTCCGTTGCTTTATATATCATTTTTTTGATTCGTCTATGATTCAGCAATCCCAAAGTGTCTTTTTTTTTTTTTACGGTGTGAAAACAAAGTTTGTGACGCTGAAATGTGCCCGAATAGGTAAGATATCATTTGAAAAACCTCTTCCTTATCTCATACTACTCTTTCAATATATAATCGAATTTTTTTTTAATCTAAAAAATTTCATATTGAATTCGAAGTGCCATGCTATTATTACTTAACTAATTCATATTTACGATGGCGAAGGCATAGTATTTTTTTCTCGAAAAAAAAAACTCATTGGCGCCAAGCGTGAGGGAATGCTATACGTTTGGTAATTGCTCCTCCGACCAGGATAAAGGATGCTATTGAAGCGGCCAATCCCATGCATATTGTCTGTACATCGGGTCGCACAAATTGCATAGTATCATAAATAGCCATTCCAGATATTACCCATCCACCAGGAGAGTTTATAAACAAATAAAGATCTTTGGTATCCTTTTCTATACTGAGATATATCATAAGACTAATAAGTTGATTCGAGATTTCGGTATCAACCTCTTGGCCTAAAAAAAATAATCTTTCTCGATAAAGTCGGTTGATTAGGATAAATTTTTATTCCTTAGGAGCCGTACAGGCACCTTTTGGTGCATACGGTTCAACAAAAATTGTGAAAAAATCAATGTGTCGATTCCAACCTCCCCTTTTTTCATAGAGGGTTTTTCTTTCTAACTTATAACGGAAGGGCTTGCTCCCAAAAGTAAAAGAAAAATTTAGTTTTGGTGCCTTGTACCTTGTATTAGATATTATAATCCTCTAATAAAACGATTGATTAACCCTGTCAGACTCATTTGATTCATTGATATTTTTTTTTTCATCGAGATTCAGTTGAAATGGCGATGGTTTTTTCTTGTTCCTGAACGGGCTTCTTCCTTTTTTTATTCCATTTTTTAGGTTTATGCTCTACCCCGAGTAAAAGGAAAAATTTGCCCGATTTTGATTTGCACATATAGGACAAATGAACCAAATACCGCGTCTTTTTTTACTACTCCTTCTTTTTTTTTTCAATTCATTTCTTTCACATGTCTTCTGTCAAATAGTCAACAAATTTTTGAATTATATTATTTGATTTGAGCAACAGTTTTAGATCGCCCTGTTTCAATTTTTTTTATAGAATTTTTATCATAATTTTGCATATCATATAAGTAGTAATTATAAAAATATTATATATTAATTATCAATTGGGTTTTTGCTAAACGGAGCCTGGATACTTCATTTTATTAGTCCGATCACGTAAACCATAAAAAAATTTTGATAATCTAATATCAATTTAAATACTCCCTGCATTTAATTCCACTTTATTTTTTGCGCTTCGCGTTACAAATTTTTGAAAATTCAATCAATCTTTTTGAGCGAAACAGAGGATATCTCGATCGAGGGAGAAAATGGGGAAATCCCATATAGCCCGATATATCTGACAAGTCGCACTATATGTCAACCCAAGATGTATCTCCTTCTCCAGGACTTCGAAAAGGTACTTTTGGAACGCCAATAGGCATGAAATGAAAAAAAAAGAGAATGAAGTTCTCTATTTCACTTTGATGTGGAAACGTAAAATTGGGGTTTCGGTTTTTAATACTATTATCCTTTTTTCCTACTTTATTAATCATATTTAAATTAATGATATTTAATACATAAGTTGAATAAGCTAAAATAAAATATAAAATAAAAGTAAAGTAAGAGAGAATGAATAAAACTAAAGGAAATTTTTTACGAACGGGCTTCTGAATGATCAACAATAATAGCTATCTTGGTTCATATAAAATAGGATTCACCCCCATTGCATATTGGTACTTATCGGATATAGAATAGATCCGCTTCCCTTTTTTCTATGAATTGAATTGTTCCATTATTACTAACAGAATAGAACAAATATTAATCCTTTCTCCGAAATAATTACCTAAAAAGGGGGGTACGTAGCATAGTTTTTTCCAATGCAATAAAGTTACATAGTGTCTATTTTTCGTTGATAAAGGGGTATTTCCATGGGTTTGCCTTGGTATCGTGTTCATACTATTGTATTGAATGATCCCGGTCGTTTACTTTCTGTTCATATAATGCATACTGCTCTGGTTGCTGGTTGGGCTGGTTCGATGGCTCTATATGAATTAGCAGTTTTTGATCCCTCCGACCCCGTTCTTGATCCAATGTGGAGACAAGGTATGTTCGTTATACCTTTCATGACTCGTTTAGGAATAACCAATTCGTGGGGCGGTTGGAATATTACAGGAGGGACTATAACGAATCCGGGTCTTTGGAGTTACGAAGGGGTAGCCGGAGCACATATCGTGTTTTCTGGTTTGTGCTTCTTGGCAGCTATTTGGCATTGGGTATATTGGGATCTAGAAATTTTTTGTGATGAACGTACAGGAAAACCTTCTTTGGATTTGCCCAAGATTTTTGGAATTCATTTATTTCTTTCAGGAGTGGCTTGCTTCGGTTTTGGCGCATTTCATGTAACAGGATTATATGGTCCTGGAATATGGGTATCCGACCCTTATGGACTAACCGGAAAGGTCCAACCCGTAAACCCGGCGTGGGGCGTGGAGGGTTTTGACCCTTTTGTTCCGGGAGGAATAGCCTCTCATCATATTGCAGCAGGGACGTTGGGTATATTAGCGGGCCTATTCCATCTTAGTGTTCGTCCGCCTCAACGTCTATACAAAGGATTACGTATGGGCAATATTGAAACCGTTCTTTCCAGTAGTATTGCTGCTGTCTTTTTTGCAGCTTTTGTTGTTGCTGGAACTATGTGGTATGGTTCTGCAACTACTCCTATCGAATTATTTGGTCCTACTCGTTATCAATGGGATCAGGGATACTTTCAACAAGAAATATATCGAAGAGTTAGTGCTGGACTGGCTGAAAATCAAAGTTTATCAGAAGCTTGGGCTAAAATTCCTGAAAAATTAGCTTTTTATGATTATATTGGTAATAATCCAGCAAAAGGGGGGTTATTCCGAGCAGGTTCAATGGATAATGGGGATGGAATAGCTGTTGGATGGTTGGGCCACCCCGTCTTTAGGAATAAAGAAGGGCGTGAACTTTTTGTACGCCGTATGCCTACTTTTTTTGAAACTTTTCCGGTTGTTTTGGTAGACGGAGACGGAATTGTTAGAGCCGACGTCCCGTTTAGAAGGGCAGAATCAAAATATAGTGTCGAACAAGTAGGTGTAACTGTTGAGTTTTATGGTGGTGAACTCAATGGAGTGAGTTATAGTGATCCCGCAACTGTGAAAAAATATGCTAGACGGGCTCAATTGGGTGAGATTTTTGAATTAGATCGTGCGACTTTGAAATCCGATGGTGTTTTTCGTAGCAGCCCAAGAGGTTGGTTTACGTTTGGACATGCTTCGTTTGCTCTACTTTTCTTCTTTGGACACATTTGGCATGGTGCTAGAACCCTCTTCAGAGATGTTTTTGCTGGTATTGATCCAGATTTGGATGCTCAAGTGGAATTTGGGGCATTCCAAAAACTTGGAGATCCAACTACAAAACGACAAGCAGTCTGATGCAACATTGCTTTTTTTCTTCTAGTTTCTGTTTATTATTTTATTTAATAGGTAGGGTACTGTAGGAATCTTGATTTAAATCGCTGCCGTTTCTTTGACTCTTTTTCTGTCTTTATCCAGAGGGATACTCCCAAGTAAACAAAACAGGTATGAAAGCTATAATTGTAAACCACGATCAAATTTATGGAAGCATTGGTTTATACATTTCTCTTAGTATCCACTTTAGGGATAATTTTTTTCGCTATTTTTTTTCGGGAACCACCTAAAATTTCAACTAAAAAAATGAAATAATTTTTCATTATTTTCATTGACGTAATCAGCCTCCAAATATTTGGAGGCTGATTACGTCAACTAGTCCCCGTGTTCCTCGAATGGATCTCTTAGTTGTTGAGAGGGTTGCCCAAAGGCAGTATATAGAGCATACCCAGTAAAACTTACAAGTAACCCAGATATAAAGATGGCGACTAGGGTTGCTGTTTCCATTATTATAGAATTGAAAGACCACACCGGATCTATGCTAAGATCATTTATTTACAACGGAATGGTATACAAAGTCAACAGATCGTAATGAATACAAAATAAGATTTATGGCTACACAAACTGTTGAGGATAGTTCTAGATCTGGTCCAAGAAGCACTACTGTAGGGAAGTTATTGAAACCATTGAATTCCGAATATGGTAAAGTAGCTCCTGGATGGGGAACGACCCCTTTGATGGGTGTTGCAATGGCTCTATTTGCGGTATTCCTATCTATTATTTTGGAGATTTATAATTCTTCTGTTCTACTGGATGGAATTTCAGTGAATTAGACTGAGAAGAATCTTGAAGTTCTAGCTTTTAGCTCGGTACAAAAACGTAAAGTATGTAGGTCTAACAACTTTAGCCTATTCTCCTTTGGTAGTTCGGCCGCGAAAATTTTTTCTGCATTGTATATTTCCGGAATATGAGTGTGTGACTTGTTAGAATTG